AGACGCTTACTGTCTGCTCTTGATTCAACACACTTCCACTGCAGTGTCCGAGTAGATACTGTTACTTTCTCTCGAACCATAGTAATATTATTTGATCAAATCATTGAATTATTTATTTCTCTTGAAATCTCTTCAATGGTTACACACGTCTTTTTTTGGGGGGCCTACAGCCATTATGTGGCATAGGGGTTACATCCCGTATGAAACTTAATAGTATACCACTTCTACGAATAGCTCTTAATGCCGCATCTCTCCCGAGACCGGGGCCCTTTATCATGACTTCTGCTCGTTGCATACCTTGATCCACCACTGTCCGAATAGCATTTCCCGCTGCGGTTTGAGCGGCAAATGGTGTTCCTCTTCTTGTACCCTTGAATCCACAACTACCGGCGGAGGACCAAGAAATTACTCGCCCTCGTACATCTGTAACAGTCACAATGGTATTGTTGAAACTTGCTTGAACATGAATAACTCCCTTTGGGATTCTACGCGCATTCTTACGTGAACCAATACGTCTATTTCTACGTGAACCAATTTTTGGTATAGGTTTTGCCATATTTTATCATCTCATAAATATAAGTCAGAGATATATGGATATATCCATTTCATGTCAAAACGGATCCTGGTTTTTTTACTGATTTTTTGTACATCTGTATATCAGGTCCTTTAGATTTCGGGAGTCCTTTTTGATTTAAAACAATTATCCTTGTCTTTGTTTATGTCTCGGGTTGGAACAAATTACTATAATTCGTCCCCGCCTACGGATCAATCGACATTTTTCACAAATTTTACGAACGGAGGCCCTTATTTTCATATTTGTCACTCCTTTTCTTAATTCTGAATCTACTTAATTTAATTGGAAGAAAATAAATTTCTTAAAATTTTTAACTTCGAATTGTATCCCTACGAAAGAATGTTGAAATCAAAAAATCACCCAATTATTTGAGTCTTTACTTTTGAATATACTGAATATAATATTCAAATTATATTCCCTTTAGTTGAATCATAAGAACTTACCATAATTTTGTTAATTTATAGGGAGTATATGTATAAAATTACGTTGAACCTTTCCCGAAGCAAAACCTAGAATCAGATTGATTTTTGTTATCTAAACGAACTCGAAACATACATACCATTGGGACGTAGCTCAGTAATTAAACCTTCGCAAATCTGTTTTTGTTCTTTCTCTTGCATTCCAGGTAAAACGGCTTTGAAACATCAACTAATTAAAGAGGCATAATATTATAAACCTACCTTTTACTCTTTTTTTTCACAAATATGAAAATTTCGCATATGATTTGGCTATCAGAAAGATTACCATATATAACACAAAATTTCCCCGCCGATTCCTTCTATTCGAGCCTCTCGGTCTGTCATTATCCCTCGAGAAGTAGAAAGAATTACAATCCCCATTCCGCCTAAAATTCTCGGAATTCGTTGATAGTTAGAATAGATTCGTAGGCCGGGCCGACTGATCCGTTTTAAATTTAAAACAGTTCTATATGGTCCTTTCCTATTTCTTCTATGTCGTAGGGTTAAAACCAAAAAAAAATTATTGCTTTCCTGATGTTTTCTCACGTTTTCAATAAAACCTTCTCGTAAAAGGATTTTAACAATATTTTCAGTGATATTAGTAGATGGTATTCGAACTGTTCTTTTTTCATTCATGTCAGCATTGCGTATAGAGGTTATTATGTCAGCAATAGTGTCTTTACTCATGATAAACTAAGATTATTGTTGCCCCCGAATTTTGATATAATCAACATGCTCTATTTCTTTTTTTTTTTCTAAATTCATAAATATTTATGAATTTTAAAAGGTATATACGTGATATACAAACAATCTACTAATTAAAGTAATCCATTTCTTAAAGTAATCCATTTCTTAAAGTAATCCATTTCATTCAAATATTATAAACTATATCATGGTATTCCCTTATAATACTTCGGGTGCTAATGAAACTATTTTAGTAAAATTTAACTGTCTTAATTCCCGGGGGATCGCGCCAAAAATTCGGGTTCCCTTTGGATTTCCTTCTTGATCAATAACAACTGCAGCGTTGTCATCATATCGTATTATCATACCGTTGTCGCGTTTGAGTTCTTTACAAGTACGTACAATTACAGCTCGGATCACTTCTGATCTTTCTAGAGGTGTATTTGGCACTGCTTCTTTGATTACAGCAACAATAACGTCACCAATATGAGCATATCGTCGATTACTAGCTCCTATGATTCGAATACACATCAATTCTCGAGCCCCGCTGTTATCGGCTACATTCAAATAGGTTTGAGGTTGAATCATATCTTTTTTTATTGATTTTGTCTTTTCAATGTAAAGGGTGAAAAAAAAAAGAAATATTGTTTGTTCAAAACAAGAAACCTACAATTGTTTTTTTTTATCAAAAAAATTATTTCCTTTTGTTCTACATTTCTATCCTATACCGAAAGAATGAATTGAGTTCGTATAGGCATTTTTGATGCCGCTATTGAAATAGCCCTTCTGGCTATATTTTCTGCCACTCCGCTCATTTCATAAAGTATTCTGCCGGGTTTAACAACAGCTACCCAATATTCGGGAGATCCTTTCCCCGAACCCATACGCGTTTCGGTTGGTCTTACTGTAACTGGTTTGTCTGGAAATATACGTACCCATATTTTTCCACCGCGGCGTGCGTTTCGTGTCATTGCGCGACGCCCCGCTTCTATTTGTCTAGACGTGATCCAAGCGGGTTCAAGTGCTTGAAGAGCATATCTACCAAAGCAAATACGATTACCTCGATAAGATATTCCTTTCATTCTTCCTCTATGTTGTTTACGGAATCTGGTTCTTTTGGGGTTATAGTTGATGGTTGTTTATCAATTCCATCCATCTCTATTACAGAACTGGACATGAGAATTTCTTCTCATCCAGCTCCTCGCGAATTAAACGATTAAAAATCAAATACATGGTGAATAATATACTGAATCGGGGTATTCTTTAAAATTCCATTTATTTAATAGAATAATATAATTTTTTTTTCTTTTGATTTTATATATATATATAATTAACCACGTATTCTATTTAATCTTATAATGAATCTTTATTTGATTTTGCTTTTTCTTATCATATCGAATTTATTCAACCTTCATAAAAAAAAATTCGCGGGCGAATATTTACTCTTTCAACATTCAGTTGTAAGATTAGTCTATGACAACACAATCTTTCAAAAAAAAATTTGGTTCGTTCCGCCATCCTACCTACTGAATCATTAGGATTCCTTTTCAATAGAATCTTATGCATTCACAGGTTCTATCGTCCCCACCACCTCTTGAGTAATGATTAGGTCTGAATTCTACAACGGAGCTCCTAATGAAATTTTTGAGTCAACCTTCTCAGTCTTTATTGGCTCGGGGCTCTTTATTTGTGGTTCTATCCACGTATTTGTCTAATTAGGGATCAATCAGTATTGATGCTTTATTACATTCTTTTTTATGAGATGACTCATAGACCGTACATATTGGAATCGTATATCGTTGGTATTCTTTTTCTATCTTTCTCTCACCTTTCCATTTATCTGTATCCTTTTCTTGCTTTACAACCAATAATCAGATTGGTTTATATTTTTTTTTTGCAAAAAAGATTTCAGTTGCTACAATGATATGACTTATATATATATCCTATATATCTATATCATATTTTGACTGGCTCTTTCTTTATATCCAGATAATGCGAAGCAATGAGTTGGTTATTAGTTCTATAGTTATTAGTTCGTACTACGAGTTATTCCATTTTTTTTTTTTGAAACCTAATCCTAATAGAAAAACCAACGAGTCACACACTAAGCATAGCAATTATATCAAATGATTAATTGAATTTTTATTCAACCTTATAGAATTGTTCATTTTTTTATCATTAAAGAGAAATAGAACTAAATACAAGTTAAGTAAATGTTTATTATTCTTCGTTTACAAATATCCAAATTTTGATACCTAATACCCCATAGATAGTTCGAACTGCGTAGGAGCAATAGTCTATTTTGGCTCGAATGGTTTGTAGAGGAACCCTACCTTCTCTGATCCATTCGACACGTGCAATTTCTTTCCCGTCGATACGACCTGCAATTTGTACTTGAATTCCTTTTGTACCTGCTTGCTCAGTTAATTCAATAGCTTTTTTCATTGCTTTGCGAAATGAAACTCTATTTTTTAATTGCCCGGCTATAAATTCCGCAAGAATATTGGGGTGCCCATAAGGGTTTACAATTCTTGTAATAGCAATGTTGAGTTTTCGGTTTACACAATTGAGTTCTTTTTGTACATTGAATTGTAATTCTTCGATTTTTCGAGTCCTTTCTTCTATTAATAACTTGGGGAATCCCATATAGATTATCACTTGAATCAAATCGATTCTTTTTTGAATCTCTATACGTGCAATTCCCTCGACATTAGAGGATATTTTCAGATTTTTTTGTACATAATTTTTGATACAATCTCGTATTTTTTGATCTTCTTGTAGATCTTCGGAATAATTTTTGGGTTGTGCAAACCAAAGAGAATGATGCCCTTGGGTTGCGCCCAATCTGAAACCAAGTGGATTTATTTTTTGTCCCATAGTCCCCCACTACTATATATATCGTGAAACATCATATCGGTGTGTTTTTTTTTTTTTTATTATTCGTTCGGATTTTTTTAAGCATAACATAATATAGCGTATTTGTAGTTTTTCTAATATGGAATATTCTTTCTTTAAATATTCCTCAGCTGCTTTTTCCTTTTATCTATATTCTAGTTGTTCATCTGTTCATCTACAGATATATCTTTTAACACAATAGTTATATGACAGGTGGATCTTCTTATCGGATAACTCCGTCCTCGAGCTCGGGGTTTTAATTTTTTCACAGTCGTACCCTCGTTGACTTCTGCTTTACTAATGATTAAACTTGTTTCATTCAAACCTTTATTGTGATTAGCGTTTGCTGCTGCAGAATAAACCAATTTTAAAATGTCATAACATGCTCG